TGGTAGAATGGAAAGAATTGGAGGAAGAGGAACCCACAGGGAATGAATGGGAAGATCGAAAAGTTGGAAGAAGAAAAGATTTTTTGCTTAGACGCATGGAATTGGCTAAGCATTTTATTCGAACAAATATAGAACCAAAATGGATGGTTTTGTGTCTATTACCAGTTCTTCCTCCTGAGTTGAGACCAATCTATCATATAGATGAGGATAAACTAGTGACCTCGGATATTAATGAAATCTATAGAAGAATTATCTATCGGAATAATACTCTTACAGATCTATTAACAACAAGTATAGCTACGCCAGAAGAATTAATAATATCTCAGGAAAAATTGTTACAAGAAGCTGTGGATGCACTTCTTGATAATGGAATCTGCGGACAACCAATGAGGGATGATCATAATAGAGTTTACAAGTCGCTTTCAGATGTAATTGAAGGCAAAGAAGGAAGAGTTCGCGAGACTCTGCTTGGTAAACGGGTCGATTATTCAGGGCGGTCAGTTATTGTCGTGGGCCCTTCACTTGCATTACATCGATGTGGATTGCCTCGCGAAATAGCAATAGAACTTTTCCAGGCATTTGTAATTCGTGACCTAATTCGAAAACATCTTGCTTCGAACATAGGAGTTGCTAAGAGTCAAATTCGGAAAAAAAAACCGATTGTATGGGAAATACTTCAGAGAATTCTGGATGACCATCCTGTATTGCTGAATAGAGCACCTACTCTGCATAGATTAGGCATACAGGCATTCCTACCCGTTTTAGTGGAAGGGCGTGCTATTTGTTTACATCCATTAGTTTGTAAGGGCTTCAATGCAGACTTTGACGGGGATCAAATGGCTGTTCATGTGCCTTTATCTGCGGAGGCTCAATCAGAGGCACGTTTACTTATGTTTTCTAATATGAATCTTTTGTCTCCAACTATTGGAGATCCCATTTCCGCACCAACTCAAGATATGCTTAGTGGACTCTATGTCTTAACGAGTGGAAATCGTCGGGGTATTTGTGTAAATAGGTATAATCCATGTAATCGTAGAAACTATCAAAATGAAGATAATAACTATAAGTATACAAAAAAAAAAGAACCCTTTTTTTGTAATACCTATGATGTAATTGGAGCTTATTGGCAAAAACGAATCAATTTAGGTAGTCCTTTGTGGTTCCGGTGGCGACTAGATCAACGCGTTATTGCTGCAAGAGGAGCTCCCATCGAAATTCACTATGAATCTTTGGGGACCTATTATGAGATTTATGGACACTATCTAATAGTAAGAAGTATAAAAAAAGAAATTCTTTATATATATATTCGAACCACTCTTGGTCATATTTCTCTTTATCGAGGAATAGACGAAGCCGTACAGGGGTTTTGGCAGGGCTTTTGTAATTCTATGCTACCAGCGGGAATGCGAGTCTCGCCGGTTTAACTAGGACTATAATTGCGGAATTTCTACGCGAATCAAGATCTAGAAAAGGAAGTTTTCCAATCACTGACTCAAACCCATTGTCAAATTCTACTCAGCGCAATATGGAGGTACTGATGGCACAACGGGCCACTCATGTCTTTTACAATAAAATGATAGACGGAACTGCCATGAAACGACTTATTAGTCGATTTATTGATCACTATGGAATAGGATATACATCACATATCCTGGATGAAGTAAAGACTCTGGGTTTCCGAGAAGCTACCACCGCATCCATTTCATTAGGAATTGATGATCTTTTAACAATACCTTCTAAAAGATGGCTAGTTCAAGACGCTGAACAACAAAGTTTTATTTTGGAAAAACACCATCATTATGGGAATGTACACGCGGTAGAAAAATTACGTCAATCGATCGAGATATGGTATGCCACAAGTGAATATTTGCGACAAGAAATGACTCCTAATTTTCGGATGACCGATCCTTTTAATCCAGTCCATATAATGTCTTTTTCGGGAGCCAGAGGAAATGCATCTCAGGTACATCAATTAGTAGGTATGAGAGGATTAATGTCGGATCCCCAAGGGCAAATGATTGATTTACCCATTCAAAGCAATTTACGCGAAGGACTCTCTTTAACAGAATATATTATTTCTTGTTACGGAGCCCGTAAAGGAGTTGTGGATACCGCTATCCGAACATCAGATGCAGGATATCTTACGCGCAGACTTGTTGAAGTAGTTCAACACATTGTTGTACGTCGAACAGATTGTGGCACCGTTCGAGGTATTTCTGTAAGTCCTCGAAATGGGATGATGACGGACAGGATTTTTATCCAAACATTAATTGGGCGTGTATTAGCAGATGATATATATATAGGTTCGCGATGCATTGCTACTAGAAATCAAGATATTGGGGTTGGACTTGTCAATAGATTCATAACTTTTAAAGCACAACCAATCTCTATTCGAACCCCCTTTACTTGTAGGAGCCCATCTTGGATTTGTCAATTATGTTATGGCCGGAGTCCAGCTCATGACGACCTGGTCCAATTGGGAGAAGCTGTAGGTATTATTGCAGGTCAATCTATTGGAGAACCGGGCACTCAATTAACATTAAGAACTTTTCATACCGGCGGAGTATTCACAGGGGGTACTGCAGAACATGTGCGAGCCCCTTCTAATGGAAAAATAAAATTCAATGAGGATTTGGTTCATCCGACACGTACACGTCATGGGCATCCTGCTTTTCTATGTTCTAGAGACTTGTATGTAACTATTGAGAGTGAAGATATTATACACAATGTGTATATTCCGCCCAAAAGTTTTCTTTTAGTTCAAAACGATCAATATGTAGAATCAGAACAAGTGATTGCTGAGATTCGCGCGAGAACATCCACTTTGAATTTGAAAGAGAAGGTTCGAAAACATATTTATTCTGACTCAGAGGGCGAAATGCACTGGAATACCGATGTGTACCATGCACCTGAATTTACATATGGTAATATCCATCTCTTACCAAAAACAAGTCATTTATGGATATTATTAGGGGAGCCCTGGAGATCCAGTCTAGGCCCCTGTTCGATCCACAAGGATCAAGATCAAATGAACGCTTATTCTCTTTCTGTCAAGCGAAGATATATTTCTAACCCCTCAGTAACTAATAATCAAGCGAGACACAAATTTTTTAGTTCGTATTTTTCTGGTAAAAATAAAAAAGGAGATAGCATTCCTGATTATTCAGAACTTAATCGAATCACATGTACTGGTCGTTGTAATCTCAGATATCCGGCCATTCTCGACGGGAATTCTGATTTATTGGCAAAGAGGCGAAGAAATAGATTCATCATCCCACTCGAATCGATTCAAGAAGGCGAGAACCAACGAATACCTTCTTCAGGTATCTCAATTGAAATCCCCAGAAATGGTATTCTCCGTATCAATAGTATTCTTGCTTATTTCGATGATCCTCGATATATAAGAAAGAGCTCGGGACTTACTAAATATGAGACTAGAGAACTGAATTCAATCATCAACGAAGAGGATTTGATTGAGTATCGAGGAGTCAAGGTATTTTGGCCAAAATACCAAATGGAAGTAAATCCGTTTTTTTTTATTCCCGTGGAAGTCCACATTTTGGCCGAATCTTCTTCCATAATGGTACGGCACAATAGTATTATTGGGGTAGATACACAAATCACTTTAAATAGAAGAAGTCGGGTAGGCGGATTGGTCCGAGTGAAGAAAAAAGCAGAAAAAATTAAACTGATAATCTTTTCTGGAGATATCCATTTTCCTGGAAAGACAAATAAGGCATTCCGATTGATACCACCAGGAGGGGGAAAACAAAATTCCAAAGAATACAAAAAATTGACAAATTGGCTCTATATCCAACGAATGAAACTTTCCAGGTATGAAAAAAAGTATTTTGTTTTGGTTCAACCTGTAGTCCCATATAAAAAAACCGATGGTATAAATTTAGGAAAACTTTTCCCGCCGGATCTCTTGCAGGAAAGTGATAATCTACAACTTCGAGTTGTCAATTATATCCTTTATTACGACCCAATTCTTGAAATTTGGGACACAAGTATTCAATTAGTTCGGACTTGTTTAGTGTTGAATTGGGACCAAGACAAAAAAAGTTCTTCGATCGAAAAGGCCTGTGCTTCCTTTGTTGAAATAAGGACAAATGGTTTAATTAGAGATTTTCTAAGAATCGACTTAGCGAAGTCACCTATTTCGTATACCGGAAAAAGGAACGATCTGTCAGGTTCAGGATTGATCTCTGAGAATGGATCAGACCGCGCTAATGTCAATCCGTTTTCTTACATTTATTCCTATTCCTATTCCAAGGCAAGGATTCAAGAATCCCTTAATCCAAATCAAGGAACTATTCATACCTTGTTGAATCGAACTAAGGAATCTGAATCTTTGATAATTTTGTCATCATCCAATTGTTCTCGAATAGGCCCATTCAACGATGTAAAATCTCCCAATGTGATAAAAGAATCAATCAAAAAGGACCCCCTAATTCCAATTAGGAATTCGTTGGGCCCCTTAGGAACAGGCCTTCCAATTTATAATTTTGATTTATTTTCCCATTTAATAACCCATAATCAGATCTTGGTAACTAACTATTTGCAACTTGACAATTTAAAACAGATTTTTCAAATACTTAAATATTATTTACTGGATGAAAATGGTAAAATTTATAATCCCTATTCATGCAGTAACATCATTTTGAATGCATTCAATTTGAATTGGTATTTTCTGCATTCCAATTATTGTGAAGAGACATCTACAATCGTTAGTCTTGGGCAGTTTATTTGTGAAAATGTATGTATAGCCAAAAAAGGACCCCATTTAAAATCGGGTCAAGTTCTAATTGTTCAAGTTGACTCTGTGGTAATACGGTCAGCTAAGCCTTATTTGGCTACTCCAGGAGCAACTGTTCATGGACATTATGGGGAAATCCTTTACGAAGGAGATACATTAGTTACATTTATATATGAAAAATCAAGATCTGGTGATATAACGCAAGGTCTTCCAAAAGTGGAACAGGTGTTAGAAGTGCGTT